TTTGATTGAGTAATATTTCTTTTTTGATTGACCTCCTCCAGACCAGAGAGTAGGCCAAATTGGAGTTGCAATTCGACTTTGTTTTGTTAAGTTATTTTACTCTGCTTCGACATAAGATAGATGGAATCACGCTCTGTAGGATTTGAACCTACGACATCGGGTTTTGGAGACCCGCGTTCTACCGAACTGAACTAAGAGCGCTTTCATTCAAAAAGAAAACCCTTTTGTACTCCTAACGTGTCTCACGTACGTATAGTATCCACAAATTCAAGTTATACCCACTTTAATCGATTTCCTCGCTACTGCCCATAAAGAAGAAAGAAGTAATAGGTAGGGATGACAGGATTTGAACCTGTGACATTTTGTACCCAAAACAAACGCGCTACCAAGCTGCGCTACATCCCTTTTCCAAATTGTTGTACAATGGCATTGTACACAATTCCTGTCTTGTTTTCCACATCGTAATTTTCTTCTCTTTCTCTATCTATATAGAACCTTCTTGTCATTTCTTCTTTTAGGAAGAAGGGGTCATCTTTTTCTTTTTTAGGGATAGGAAAATCTCGTCTATACGGTTCATTCTATATATATACAATATTGATTTTGTTTTTTAGTTAGGAATTTCGCCTAAACAAAAGAAATACAAAAGATCTTGGGCAAGAGTATCTGATCATATATGTATTCCAATAAGGAAGGAGGATTTTCAATGCGGGATATAAAAACATATCTCTCTGTAGCACCCGTGCTAAGTACTCTATGGTTTGGGGCTTTAGCAGGTTTATTGATAGAAATTAATCGTTTATTCCCAGATGCTTTGTCATTCCCTTTTTTTTCATTCTAGTTATTGCTATGCGAGGAATTCTTCGTGACATGACGAAAATTTTCCCTTTTTCAATCCTTTTTTTTAGTATAGGAAAGAAAAAGAAAGAAAAGATGGATTGGGTTGAACCTCAGAGTCATGAAAAATTCGGTAAATCCCATTTTGGAAAACAGAAATTCAATTAAAAGTGGTATCCAAGCTAAGTCAGGCCTCAGAAATCAGAGCATAGAAAGAGGCTGGGCTGGTTACTTAAATGAAAGGATTTCGAAGCAAAATCCTTGCTAATTTGACAAGGATTGTATCCTTTAATTATTTCTCTATTTTTTATTACTTAACTTAAGAATTTCAAAATTTTTTTAATTTTATTCTTCTTCTTCGGATTCAAAATAGAAGAATAAAAGAATAAGTAGCAGAATTAAGTTAAGTCAATCCAAAAAAGAAAGGAGGTTCATGGCCAAGGGGAAAGATGTTAGAATCAGAGTTATTTTGGAATGTATCAGTTGTGTTCGAAAGGGTGCCAATAAGGAATCGACGGGGATTTCTAGATATAGCACTCAAAAGAATCGCCACAATACACCCGGACAATTAGAATTAAAAAAATTTTGTCGTTATTGTCGCAAGCATACGACTCATGGCGAAATAAAAAAATAGGAGCATCGTGTGTTCGATCTTTCCAAAGAACAGATTTAATATATAGAACATAGATAGAATACAAAATACAAATCAACTCATTTGATTTCAGGTAGATATTATTTCATATGTATGGAGGATATTCATATCTATAATGGAGGGTATTCATATCTATATATGAATATGAATCAAATAATATATCGACCAAAGAAAGATTACTTCTTCTGGATCCAAAATTAATAAAATAAAGAAATCCATTTTTTTTTTTTCCAATTTTTAAATAAAGAAAAAATCATGTATACATCTAAACAACCTTTTCATAAATCTAAGCAACCCCTTCGTAAATCCAAGCAAACTTTTCAAAAATCCAAGCAAACTTTTCGTAAATCCAAACAACCTTTTCGTAAATCCAAACAACCTTTTCGTAGGCATCCTCGGATTGGCCGTGGGGATCGAATTGATTATAGAAACATGAGTTTAATTAATCGATTTATTAGTGAACAAGGAAAAATATTATCGAGGCGAATAAATAGATTAACCTTGAAACAACAACGATTAATTACTCTTGCTATAAAACAGGCTCGTATTTTATCTTTCTTACCATTTCGTAACTATGAGAATGAGAAGCAATTTCAAGCCCAGTCAATTTCAATAATTACTGGCCCTAGACCCAGAAAAAATAGACATATTCCTCAATTAACGCAGAAGTTCAATTCCAATCGAAACTTAAGAAACTCCAACCAGAATTTAAGAAACAACAATCGGAACTTAAGTTCCGATTGTTGATGTTTTATTCGAAAGGGCCAGACCCATATATAAAGAAAGTAATCCAGTTTTGATTCTTGTGTTTGTTATAAGAAAGAAAAATGGGGAAGAAAAATAGTTTTTCTATTTATTGCAACATGCTCGTTGATTCCTACCACTTAATCTTAATTTATTGTATCTTCCCGGAGTTCCCTCTCCGGGAATTCGGTTTTAATTATTCCTGTATATTACTTTTTTATCCATTTAATTGATGATTTTTATTTTATTGGAAATTGTGTAAAGATTGTTTGGATTTGATACAGCTACTTGTGCAAGCATTTTACGATTTAGAATCAATTCCTTCTTGTACAGATTGTGTATTAGTTTACTATAACTATTGAATACTTTATATATCCGCGTTGCTGCGTTTATCCGAGTGATCCACAAACGACGAAAATCCCTCTTTTGCCTGCCTCTATCTCGATGAGAGGAAACAAAAGCTCTTCTTACTTGTTGAGTAATCATTCGATTAAGTCTTAAATGAGCCCCTCTAAAGTTTGAGGCAAATGAACGCATTTTTGTTCGTCGTCTCCGAGCTATATATCCTCGCGGAACTCTGGTCATTGAATCAAATTAACCTTAATGAATAACTAATGATTTCTCTTCTTTTAGCCATCCTTTTTCCCATTAATAACAAAACGAATTATTCCGATATATAAAATATTAATTCCAACGGCTTTTGCTACTGTAACCTTCCCAACCACAATTTTTTTATTATATTCCCTTCAGTTATTTCGCATAGAAATAAAAAATTCTAACGATACTCAAAAAAATAGTGGGTTCCATCGTTTCTATGGTTCCCTTTTAAACGGTGAGGCCCTCTCTATACACCGGAGCCCTTTCTTTCATTTCATCAAAAGGTATTGTGAACTTGTATAGTTCACATTCTTTGGCTCTACCTATCCATTATAGAGTAAATAGCTCTTTTCACAATAAGAGTTATCCATACAGTGACGGCATTTAATTATGAAAGTAGGCTAAGTAGCTGACCCTGTTAGTCCGTTCTTTTAAGATAAAGGAGCATAAGCCTTTTTCTTTTTATTACTATTTCCTCCGCTTAATGGATAACCATTTTCTACCAATGGGGGAATTGCTTCTTATTTCCAATTTAGATGATTGGATTTGCACCAAAGGAAACCATAAATTTCATATTACCATAGAAATCTAGGATAGAGAAGCTCTATCCTATTCATTGGTACCAATCATGGATACTTCAAAAATTGTCTTATTTGTTTGAACTCATGATCTGAACGAGTCGCACATACACCCTAGCACATGTTCCTCGACGCTGAGGACATCCCTTAAGCGCGGCCGATTTTCTAGCATTTCGTATTGGCTGTCTTGCGTTTCTAATAAGTTGTTTAACCGTTGGCATGTCGTATGTATATAGAAAAAAAGGATTGGTTTAGATCGATCTTAACCTGATGATTGATCATCATGAAGTATTTCTATTTTCTATTAAATCGCAGAAAACCAGAATTTAGGTTTGAAATAAATTTACAAGAAATCCGGCCGCTACCAATCCTTAAACATTTCTGGAAACCACACTGGATCAGTATCGCAGTGCTCGTCAATCATTTCATCCCCTACAATATCGACAAGTCCATAAGCTTTGGCTTCGTCTGCTGACATAAAAACATCCCTTTCCATGTCTTCGGATACAACCCAAAAAGGCTTGCCTGTTCTTAGTGCATAAACCCTTGTGATCATTTCGCGAACTTTGTGTAACTCTTCCACTTCTAGTAAAAATTCTGGTGTCCTTGCCCGATAATAAGCACTAGCAGGTTGGTGAAGCATAACCCTCGCGTGAGGGAATGCTATACGTTTGGTGGGTTCTCCTCCAAGCAGAATGAAGGATGCCATGGACGCAGCTATTCCGAGGCATATTGTATATATATCTGGTGTCACCGTTTGCATCGTATCAAAAATCGCCATTCCTGAGATTAGCCACCCGCCTGGGGAGTTTATAAACAAAAAAATATCGCTAATTCCATCTTCTATACTGAGATATACCATGAGACCCGTAATATGATTTGTGATCTCGCAACGAATCTCTTGACCTAAAAAAAGTGTCCTTTCTCGATACATAACATTGTATAAGTCAACCCAAGTCGCTTCTTCATCTCCGGGAATCCGGTAAGGTACTTTTGGAACACCAATGGGCATATTAGATTAATATTATTAAATTTAAGTAAGAAAACTACACTTTAATATGGAAACGTAAGAATGGAAGAGAAAGAAACAATCCGCAGTTTATTGTCTTTTTTTTCTTATTCTATATGAATACTATAGATTCTATTAATACGTAGATTGAAATAATACATAGATTGAAAGGTTATACCTATAAAGAAGGTAAGACAGATTGAATAAAGAAAAAGGAATCGGTGATTGGAATGATAAACAAAGAGGGATAGGATCTATTCTTCGTTTTTTCCAAATAGGCCAAGCTACCCATTGCATATTGGCACTTATCGAGTATAGAATAGATCTGCTTCTCTTTCTTCTTACGAACAGAATTGGCTTCTTATTTTTAATGGAATGAAATAAATATTCACGCTTTCTGACACAGAATCCCTAGAGGGGTTAGGTACATAGGATATGGATAGTCTTTTCCAATGCGATAAAATAAAGCGACATCGTGTCTATTTTTCTTTGCTAAAGGGGTATTTCTATGGGTTTGCCTTGGTATCGTGTTCATACTGTTGTATTGAATGATCCGGGTCGATTGCTTTCGGTGCATATAATGCACACAGCTCTAGTTTCTGGTTGGGCCGGCTCAATGGCTTTATACGAATTAGCGGTTTTTGATCCCTCTGATTCTGTTCTGGATCCAATGTGGAGACAAGGTATGTTCGTCATTCCTTTCATGACTCGTTTAGGAATAACCAATTCGTGGGGTGGTTGGAGTATTTCAGGAGGAACTGTAACGAATCCGGGTATTTGGAGTTATGAAGGTGTGGCAGGCGCGCATATTGTGTTTTCTGGCTTGTGTTTCTTGGCAGCTATCTGGCATTGGGTATATTGGGACCTAGAAATATTCTGTGATGAGCGGACGGGAAAACCCTCTTTGGATTTGCCCAAGATCTTTGGAATTCATTTATTTCTTGCAGGGGTGGCTTGCTTTGGCTTTGGCGCATTTCATGTAACGGGTTTGTATGGTCCTGGGATATGGGTGTCCGATCCTTATGGACTAACTGGAAAAGTACAAGCTGTAAATCCAGCGTGGGGTGTAGAAGGTTTTGATCCTTTTGTTCCGGGGGGAATAGCTTCTCATCATATTGCTGCGGGTACACTGGGCATATTAGCGGGCCTATTCCATCTTAGTGTCCGTCCGCCTCAACGTCTATACAAAGGATTACGTATGGGCAATATTGAAACTGTACTTTCTAGTAGTATCGCTGCTGTTTTTTTTGCAGCTTTCGTAGTTGCCGGAACTATGTGGTATGGGTCAGCAACTACCCCAATCGAATTATTTGGGCCTACTCGTTATCAGTGGGATCAGGGATACTTTCAGCAAGAAATATATCGAAGAGTTAGCGATGGGTTAGCCGAAAACCTTAGTTTATCAGAAGCTTGGTCTAAAATTCCCGAAAAATTAGCCTTTTATGATTATATTGGTAATAATCCGGCAAAGGGGGGATTATTCAGAGCAGGTTCAATGGACAATGGGGATGGAATAGCTGTTGGATGGTTAGGACATCCCGTCTTTAGAGATAAAGACGGACGCGAGCTTTTTGTACGCCGTATGCCTACTTTTTTTGAAACATTTCCGGTGGTTTTGGTCGATGAAGAGGGAATTGTGAGAGCGGACGTTCCTTTTAGAAGAGCAGAATCCAAATATAGTGTTGAACAAGTAGGCGTAACAGTGGAGTTCTATGGTGGCGAACTTAATGGAGTAAGTTATTCTGACCCTGCTACTGTAAAAAAATATGCGAGGCGTTCCCAATTAGGGGAAATTTTTGAATTAGATCGGGCTACTTTGAAATCGGATGGTGTTTTTCGCAGCAGTCCAAGGGGTTGGTTCACTTTTGGTCATGCTACCTTTGCTTTGCTCTTCTTTTTCGGACACATTTGGCATGGTGCTAGAACCTTGTTCCGAGATGTTTTTGCTGGTATTGATCCAGACTTGGATGCTCAAGTGGAATTTGGAACATTCCAAAAAGTTGGAGATCCAACTACAAGGAGACAGGCAGTCTGATACCACATTGCTATGGTATCTTTCATCTCTCTTTTTTGATTTGACATGGGAAACATCTCCCATCCTTTCTTTGACTCTTTTTCTTTCTTTATATGGGAAATGATCCCAAATGACAAATGAATAGGTGTGGAAGTTATAATTGTAAATAAACCACGATCGAATCTATGGAAGCATTGGTTTATACGTTCCTTTTAGTTTCGACTTTAGGGATAATTTTTTTCGCTATCTTCTTCCGAGAACCACCTAAGGTTCCGACTAAAAAAATGAAATAATTTAATTGAAGTAAGAAGTCTCCCCATCTGGGAGACTTCTTACTTCAATTAGTCCCCGTGTTCTTCGAATGGATCTCTTAATTGTTGAGAGGGTTGCCCAAACGCGGTATATAAGGCATACCCAGTAAAGCTTACAAGTAAACCAGATATGGAGATGGCGACTAAAGTTGCTGTTTCCATTTTTATAGAATTTCAAGATTACAATGGATCTACGAAAAGATCGTGTATTTACAACTACAACGGAATAGTATACAAAGTCAACACCAATGATTAAATAGAATTTATGGCTACACAAACCGTTGAAGATAGTTCTAGACCTGGGCCAAGACGAACTCGCGCAGGTAGTTTATTGAAACCCTTGAATTCGGAATATGGGAAAGTATCTCCGGGTTGGGGGACTACTCCTTTTATGGGGGTCGCAATGGCTTTATTCGCGATATTCCTATCTATCATTTTAGAAATTTCTAATTCTTCTGTTTTACTGGATGGAATTTTAATGAATTAGGTTTCCACTAACTAAAACTACGAAGTCATAGTTTTTCCATCCAAAAAAGCCTTTCTACTTTAAGCTCTACATTTCTAGACATTCTGGTAGTTCGACCGTGGAATTTTTTTGTTTCGGTATCTCTGGAATATGAGTGTGTGACTTGTTAGAATTGATCCTATTGATAATACATAGAAAGGGCCTGTTCTCTCTATCAAGATGATTCTAATTCGTCGGATATTATTTATTCTAGTATCTGGAACACGAAATAGATAGAGTGGATCAAGAAAAAAAA